ACTTATCTTATACTATACTTCACCTAGGCACTTATCATTCATTGGCGGGGGAGAACTTTCTTTTATGATAAAGAACGCAAATTCGGATAGAGAAGCAAAAGTGTTAGCTCAACATATATATGTATGTATGTCTGTTTTCAAAGCACGAAGAATAATTGATCAGATTCGCGGGCGTTCTTATGAGGAAACACTAATGATATTAGAACTAATGCCTTGTAGAGCATCTTATCCAATTTTACAATTAGTTTATTCTGGAGCAGCAAATGCTAGTCATAATATGGGTTTGAATGAAGCTTATTTATTTATTAGTAAAGCTGAAGTCAACAGAGGTGCTATTGTTAAAAAGTTAAGAACCCGGGCTCGAGGACGTAGTTGTCTAATAAAAAAAACCACTTGTCATATAAAAATTGTTTTAAAAGAAAAATATAAATTTTAGATGAATCTAAAAAAATATAATTTAGATTCCTATTTTATATTTAGAAATTTATAAAAAAAATATGGATGGAACAAAGAGTAGAAAAATATGGGACAAAAAATAAATCCACTAGGTTTCAGACTTGGAACAACTCAAAGTCATCATTCTTTTTGGTTCGCACAACCAAAGAATTTTTCCATGGGCCTACAAGAAGATGCAAAAATACGGAATTGTATTAAGAACTATGTAAAAAAAAATAAGAGAATATCCTCAGGTTTTGAAGGAATTGCCCATATAGGGATTCAAAAAAGAATAGATTTGATTCAGGTCATAATCTATATTGGATTTCCCAATTTATTATTAGAAGGACGAACACGGGGAGTCGAAGAATTACAGATAAATGTACAAAAAGAGTTTCGTTCTGTAAACCGGAGACTCAATATTGCTATCACAAGAATTGAAAAGCCTTATGGACAACCTAATATTCTTGCAGAATATATAGCTTTACAATTAAAAAATAGAGTCTCATTTAGAAAGGCAATGAAGAAAGCTATTGAATTAACTGAACAAACGGATACAAAAGGAATTCAAGTACAAATCGCAGGGCGTATCGACGGAAAAGAGATTGCACGTGTCGAATGGATCAGAGAAGGTAGGGTTCCTTTACAAACAATTCGGGCTAAAATTGATCACTGTTCCCATACAATTAGAACTATCTATGGAGTCTTAGGCATAAAAATTTGGGTATTTGTAAACCAAGAATAAGAATAATGGACCTTTACTTATCTCGCCATTCTGCTGAGCAATATAAAAAATTTATAAGCTTTCTTCTTTATTTTTTTTTTTTTTATTTTTTATCTTAATCAAAGAAAAACAAACAATTATAATTCTATAAGGTTGAATAAAAATTCGATTTACTCTTTAATTTAGGTTTCATATAATTGCTATGCTTAGTGTGTGACTCGTTAGTTTTAGTTTTTTATTTAGAGTTGAGATTACAAAAAAAAAGATGACCCCACTATAAACTTAGTAACGATCAAAACTAAAAAAACTCAAAACTAATAACCAACTTATTGCTTCGTATTGTCGAGATCCCAAGAAACAGTCACTATATGACTGAATCGATCATATAGTTGTAGCAACTGAAATCTTTTTCATAAAAAAAAATATATATAATTATAAATTCTGAAACAAAAAAAGGGGGATGTGGAAAAATGAAAGGATGATAGAAAGAGAGAATAAAGATCTCAATGATATATGATTCCAATATGTATGGTTTATGAAAAATCACCCCATAAAAAAAGGCAGTGTGATAAAGCATCAACATCAATATACAATAAATATACAAGATCAATATACAACATTCATATTTTTTTTTATTTAATATTTTAATATTTAATATTAATAAATATAAATAAAATAATATATATAAATAAATAAAAAAAAAAAAAAAAAAAAAAAAAAATATAAATAAATAAATAAAAAGAATATTAAGAATTAATATTAATTATTCTTAATATTTATTCTTAATATCAATTCTTAATAATATATATGTATATATATATATAAATATATAATAAATATATATAAATAATATAATTAAATAATATAATTAAATATTATACATATACATATAAATATAACATAAATATAATAATAAATAGAATGAATATATTATCATAAAAATCAATCATAATAATCAAGAATCTAAATATAAATAATTACTAAATAATAATATTTTAAATTAAATTAAATAATAATAATCTAATCAATAATCAATATATATAATATAGATATTATCTATCTAATAAGATAGATAGATAAATAAATAATAAGATAGAATAAGGATATAAATAATAGAAACAAATAATAGAAACATAGATGAATAATTGAATCGAGCTTCGGGTTAAGAAAACTGAGGAGATTGACTCGGAAACAAATAACTGATTTTGTTGGGAGCTCCATTGCAGAGTTCAGGCCTAAGCATAAATGGAGAAGCTATGGGAACGATGGAACCTGTGACTACATAGGATTTGATTGAAAAAGAATCAATCCTAATGATTCATTGGGTAGGATGGCGGAATGAACCAAGAATAACATAGATTTCTTCTGAATAGTCATAAAATGACCCTACAAATAAAAGAAAAAAGAGTCAATATTCGCCCGCGTACCCTTTAGTTTTATATATTCTTTTTTCTTTTTCTATTTATTTATTTATTTTTATTTATATTTCATTTATTTTTTATCTATTGGATGACTTTTTAGGTGATTCAATATGAGGTAAAGTTAAATACTTTATAAAATTTTTTAAAAGTAAAAGAAATAAGCATTATCCATAAACAATCACGTCTAGTGATTCGCGAGGAGCTGGATGAGAAGAAACTCTCATGTCCGGTTCTGCAGTAGAGATGGAATTCAGAAACAACCATCAACTATGACCCAAAAAGAACCAGATTTCGTAAACAACATAGAGGTAGAATGAAGGGAATATCTTGCCGAGGCAATCATATTTGTTTCGGAAGATATGCTCTTCAGGCACTTGAACCTGCTTGGATCACAGCTAGACAAATAGAAGCAGGGCGAAGAGCAATGACACGATATGCACGTCGTGGTGGAAAGGTATGGGTACGTATCTTTCCCGACAAACCTGTTACAGTAAGACCTATGGAAACACGTATGGGTTCGGGGAAGGGATCCCCTGAATATTGGGTATCCGTTATTAAACCGGGCCGAATACTTTATGAAATAAGTGGAGTATCAGAAACTGTAGCCAAAGCAGCTATGAAAATAGCTGCATGCAAAATGCCTATACGAACTCAATTTTTTATTTCAGGATCAGGATAGGTAAACAAAAGTAAGTAAAGGTGTATTGAGAATGAAAAAACAACCGCGAATTTCTTTATCTCTGGACAGACAATATTTCTTTTTTCCCTTGTCCCTTGCATTGAAATAAGAGAGAAAAAGAATGATATGATTCAACCTCAAACCCTTTTAAATGTAGCGGATAACAGCGGAGCTCGAGAGTTGATGTGTATTCGAATCATAGGAACTGGTAATCAACGATATGCTCATATTGGCGATGTTATTGTTGCTGTAATCAAAGAAGCAGTGCCCAACATGTCTCTAGAAAGATCAGAAATAATTAGAGCTGTGATTGTACGCACGTGTAAAGAACTCAAACGTGACAATGGCATGATAATACGATATGATGACAATGCAGCGGTTATCATTGATCAAGAAGGAAATCCAAAAGGAACTAGAATTTTTGGTGTGATTGTTCGGGAATTGAGACAGTTGAATTTTACTAAAATAGTTTCATTAGCACCCGAAGTCTTATAGTCTTCTAAATCAGACTAGTAGGTTAAAATAGGACATACTTTTTTTATATTTCTATTCTCTATTCTATATATTATATATTTCTATATATTATTATATTATATATTCTACTAGATACTATAATATATAATACTATAATATATAATAATATTAATATTATTATATATTATAGTATTATATTTATTATTATTATTCGACTATTTATATTTTTAATTTATATATTAAATTATACTATTTCATAGTATATTCATTCCTATTTTTATTTCTATTTATATCATAGTATAAATATAGAATTCTATAATTTAAATTCTATTAATTCGAATATCTGAAATAGATCCAATTAATAGATCGTGTCTCATGCATATACTTTTAATTAAAAAAATTATAATTTTATAATAATAAAAATTCAATAAATCAATAAAAAAGAAAAAAATTAAACTAAAACAAAAAAAGCATGTTGATTATATAAAAAATGAGGAGGCACCAATAACTATAATTCGTCATGGGTAGGGACATTATTGCCGATATAATAACTTCTATAAGAAATGCTGACATGGATAAAAAGGGAAGGGTTCAAATAGCATCTACTAATATCACTAAAAATATTGTTAAAATACTTTTACGAGAAGGTTTTATTGAAAACGTTCGAAAACATCAAGAAAGTAAAAAAAAATTCTTGGTTTTAACCTTACGACATAGAAAGACTAGGAAAGGGAATAAAATTATTTTAAAGCGTATCAGCCGACCCGGTCTACGAATCTATTCCAACTATCAACGAATTCCTAAGATTTTAGGCGGAATGGGGATTGTAATTCTTTCTACTGCTCGAGGTATAATGACAGATCGAGAAGCTCGACTAGAAAAAATTGGAGGAGAAATCTTGTGTTATATATGGTGATTCTCCTGCAGTAACTTAATACTCTCTCGAACTTACTATTTGTCTATTTGTAAAATAGAGAGGAGAAGTGAATTATAGAACTCTTCCTCTAGTAGTTGATACTTAAAGGGGGTTATCTGAAATGAAAGAACAAAAATTGATTCATGAGGGTTTAATTATTGAGTCACTTTCCAACGGTATGTTTCGAGTTCGATTAGATAATCAAGATCTAATTCTAGGTTATATTTCAGGGAGAATCCGGCGCAGTTTTATACGTATACTACCCGGAGATAGAGTAAAAATCGAAATGAGTCGTTATGATTCAATCAGGGGACGCATAATTTATAGACTTCGAAAAAAAGATTCGAACGATTAGATCATTCTTTTAAACATCCCTCTCGTAGGGGTATAATTCGAAAAAATAAAATAAATAAATAAACTAATTCTTGTTTCCAAAAAAATAGATTCAGAATGAAGGTAAGGAATAAAAAATATGAAAATAAGGGCTTCTGTTCGTAAAATTTGTGAAAAATGTCGCCTGATCCGTAGGCGCGGGCGAATTATAGTAATTTGTTCCAATCCGAGACATAAGCAGAGACAGGGATAATTCTTCTCAAGTTCTAAATAAAGAACTTTCTAAAAGAAAAAAACCCATGTACATGTAAAAAGAAAGAAAAAAGGATCAGTTTTCATATAAAATGGATATTCCCGTATCTTTCTGTATATTTCTGATTCTTCCTTTTTTTTTTTTTATTCTTATGAATATGAGATAATAAAATATGACAAAACCTATAGCAAAAATTGGTTTACGTAAGAATGCACGTATTGGTTCACATAAGAATGAACGTCGAATACCGAAAGGAATTATTCATGTTCAAGCGAGTTTCAACAATACTATTGTAACTGTTACAGACGTACGAGGTCGGGTAGTTTCTTGGGCTTCCGCGGGGACTTCTGGATTCAGAGGCACAAGAAAAGGAACACCTTATGCTGCTCAAGCAGCAGCACTCAACGCTATTCGTACAGTAGTGGATCAGGGTATGCAACGAGCAGAAGTTATGATAAAGGGTCCAGGTCTCGGAAGAGATGCGGCATTACGAGCCATTCGTAGAAGCGGAATACTATTAAGTTTCGTACGTGATGTAACACCCATGCCACATAATGGATGTCGCCCCCCTAAAAAAAGACGTGTGTAGAAATAAGAATTCAATAGATTCCAAGAAAAATAAATGATTCAATGATCCGATCCAATAATCATAAAGAAAATAAAAATAATAGTATGGTTCGAGAAGAAGTAGCAGGATCCACTCGAACACTACAGTGGAAATGTGTTGAATCAAGAGTAGACAGCAAGCGCCTTTATTATGGTCGTTTCGTTCTGTCCCCGCTTATGAAAGGTCAAGGCGATACCGTAGGTATTGCCATGCGAAGGGCTTTACTTGGAGAAATAGAAGGAACATTTATAACACGTGCAACATCTGAGAATGTGTTGCACGAATATTCTACGATAGTAGGTATTGAAGAATCAGTACATGATATTTTAATAAATTTGAAAGAAATTGTATTGAAAAGTAATCTCTATGGAGTTAGGGACGCATCCATTTGCGTCAGAGGTCCAAAATACATAACCGCTCAAGATATTATCTCACCACCTTCTGTAGAAATAGTTGACACGACACAACATATAGCTAACCTGACAGAACCAATTGATTTGTGTATTGAATTACAAATCAAGAGAGATCGCGGATATCATATGAAATCCACAAACGAATCTCACGATGGAAGTTATCCTATAGATACTGTATCCATGCCTGTTCGAAATGCGAATCATAGTATTCATTCTTACGGGAATGGGAATGAAAAACAAGAGATACTCTTTCTAGAAGTATGGACGAATGGAAGTTTAACTCCTAAAGAAGCACTTTATGAAGCTTCTCGTAATTTGATTGATTTATTGATTCCCTTTGTACATGCAGAAAAAGAGGACATGAATTTCGAGGCAAATGAAAACAGATTGAATCTGCCCCCTTTTTCCTTTCAAGACAAATTCACTGATTTAAAGAAAAACAAAAAACGAATTCCATTAACATGTATTTTTATTGACCAATCAGAATTGCCTTCCAGGGCCTATAATTGTCTCAAAAGGTCCAATATACATACATTATTGGACCTTTTGAGTTATAGTCAAGAGGATCTTATGAAAATAGAATATTTTCGCATAGAAGATGTAAAACAGATATTGGACACTCTACAGAAGCATTTTTCAATCAATTTACCTAAGAAAAAGTGTTAATTTTAAATCCGTTGGAATTATAAAAATTTTTAGTTTTTATTTAGTTTTTATAAAGAAAAAAGAATAGAATGAGTTTTTAATCTACGGTACGATCCATATATTTGCGGATATAGATCATAAATAAGATTATAAAATTGATTGATGTATCTAGGGAAGATCCAGAACGGGATCTTCCTTAGATACCTATGTCCTGGCATTTCACAGTTTAATCAATTTTAAAAAGACCTAAAGTTAGGGATTTATCAATAGGCAATGTTGCTCCAATACCTAACCAAAGAGCTACTGCAGTACCGATCAAAAAGACTGTTGTAGCTACTGGACGACGAAATGGATTTTGGAATTTATTGACATTCTCCAAAAAGGGTACTGTCAATAATCCTATTGGTACTGAAACCATTAAAAGAACACCCAATAACTTATTTGGTACTGTACGAAGTATTTGAAATACGGGAAAGAAGTACCATTCGGGTAATATTTCCAACGGAGTTGCAAATGGATCTGCCGGTTCACCAATCATTGACGGCTCTAGAACTGCTAAGCCCACATTACATGCAATAGTGCCTAGAATTACTACTGGAAAAATATATAAAAGATCATTGGGCCATGCGGGTTCGCCATAATAATTATGCCCCATACCCTTAGCCAATTTAGCTCTTAATACAGGATCGTTCAAATCAGGTTTCTTTGTTATTTGGATAGGTGAATTCTTAAGGATCCATCCCCCAAAAGAACCGGACATGATAATTTTTTATCATCCGGCTCGAGCACAAGAATCAAAAGAATGACAGAAATAGATCCATAGAACATAAATGGGTACATAGAGAATCTATATTTCATATCATACATATTTACATATACAATGTAGAATGACTCTATGTAAGAAAAGATTTCTGAAATTCCATTTCCCCGGGTTGCAACGATTCATTGCTCATTGCAAAGAATTCAGTTTTGGCAAAGAAATGCTCCATATCCAAGTAGGCTTACAAATTCGATAATGATCAAGTGCTTTTTGGATTATCTCATGTCTTTTGTTTGCTATTTATCCCCATAAAATCTCGATTTTCTTACATACAACAATACAAAGTTTTTACTTTTTATTAATAAAGTCTAATCTCTGTTCTTCTTTAGATCCCTTATTTCACTCCGATAGTATTATAGATCAGGGTCGATGCAAAGGAAATGAATGCATCTCCATACTATAATTAGATTACTATCAAATTAAATTAATCAAATAAATACTATCTATCTACTCTAATATCTAATTATAGATAATTACTAATAAATTATAATTTTATAATTATAAATTATAAAAATAATTATAAAATTATAATAAAAAAATCAAACAAAGTGGAATAGATAGAACTTTGGATCATGCCACATCACTTATTCTAGGGATCTTACGGAGCCTGTTCATGCATAACATGATTAGGGTATGATCATAGAAAAGATTCTCCTCAAGCGAACCGGCCTATCCTATGCTACATAAGGGGATTGACGTGATGGTTGGATGCAGAGACACATTGGGTTGTGAATTCCAACGTGGCGGAGAAAATCATATATCCGCATGGAACAATCAATAGTTCAAGTCACACACTCCCATAATCCATCCTCTTTTAGTAAAATATACTTCAACTATTCGTAACAATACAATACTTCAGAGTTGAAGAGAAGTATCCAAATAATATGCCTTAAATTTTAAATAATCCATATTTGTTTTGTAGCAATTAAATATTTTTGTTCCTCCCCGATATGATAAATTACAAATATATATGATCTGCCTTTTCTATAAAGGACCTGAAATGCCTTGCTTACGTATCATTGAGAAGTGCATTAACATAAATACGGCAGTAAGAAGAGGTAATACAAAAGTATGTAAACTATAAAAACGAGTCAAAGTAGATTGGCCCACACTAGCGCTTCCACGTAATAATTCTACCAGGGGCGATCCTATTATAGGAATAGCTTCAGGCACGCCTGTTACGATTTTTACTGCCCAATAGCCAATTTGGTCCCGAGGTAAGGAATAACCAGTTACGCCAAAAGATGCGGTCAATACAGCCAGAACCACCCCCGTAACCCAAGTTAATTCGCGGGGTTTTTTAAACCCACCCGTAAGATACACACGAAATACGTGCAAGATCATCATTAGAACCATCATACTTGCTGACCATCGATGAACTGATCGAATTAACCAACCAAAATTGGCCTCGGTCATTATGTATTGAACAGAGGAAAAAGCTTCTGTAACAGTTGGACGATAGTAAAAAGTCATAGCAAAACCCGTAGCCACTTGTACTAAAAAACAAGTAAGCGTAATCCCGCCTAGACAATAAAATATGTTGACATGAGGAGGAACATATTTACTAGTTATATCATCTGCAATTGCTTGAATCTCGAGACGTTCTTCGAACCAATCATATACTTTATTGAGATAGGTAACCCAAGAAGGACTCCCCCTCTGAGAGCCGCATATGAGAATTTCATCTCGTACGGCTCAAGCCGAAACACACAAATACTGGTTTCAATGGATATGGAATAGATAGTTCAAAACTTCTTGGGTCTTAGCCACGTCACTCTATTTTGACCCAAAGGTACGAAGTAAGAATAAGAAAAATCCGGAATCCCTTCTTTGTGATGATAATGCCAAGAAATACAATCTCAAGTTGGCTCCTCCATCTTTCTTTATGTTAATTGTGACAGGCCTCTTGAATCTTCTCTTCCCTATCCTTTTTTTCACTTTATTTTATATTATTTGATAAGAATTCTCTTGTTGAGACCCTATGAATCAATTGAAACCTCAGATTCATACTAGAACCACGATGATTTAAGAAAGCAAAAGCTAAACTAAAAGTTTCTCTGAGTAAAAACCATTTGATCATCACTTATTCAATGAATGTAATGACTCAATAAAATCTATATCTATAGCTATAGAAAGAGTTTTCTTTTGGTCAAAACTGAAGGAAAAAATTGTTTGATTTCTAAAAGGCCTATTTCCATCCGCTTGCGAGGTCTGAAGAATAGGTATGAATCATAGTTCAAATATCTCTTTTCTTGATCTATTCTATATAGTCCGTGCTCCAGAGACTAGAATAAATATCTGACGAAGTAGAATCATCTTGATAGAGATGACAGGTACATTCTCTGTATTATCAATAGGATCAATTATAACAAGTCACACGCTCATATTCCGGAAATGCAATATTGAAACAAATAAATTTCACGATCGAACTACCAGAATAGTCTATAAATACAAGTCTTAAGCAATCTTAAGTTGAAGTATTAAGTAAGTTTAAGTAAAATAATCCTTTTTTATTGATTTATTGAAAAATAAGGACTTCCCGGTTTTGTTTTTATAAACTTTTATAAACTAATTCATTGAAATTCCGTCCAGTAAAATGGAAGAATTATAAATTTCCAAAATAATAGATAAAAATATTGCAAATAGAGCCATTGCAACCCCCATAAGTGGTGTAGTCCCCCATCCTGGAGCTACTTTTCCATATTCCGAATTCAATGGTTTCAATAAATTCCCTACGTTAGTTCGTCTTGGCCCAGATCTAGAACTACTCTCAACGGTTTTTGTAGCCATAAATCCTCTTTCCTCATGAGTTGAAATCTGTTGACTTTGTATAGCCTTCCGTTGTAGTTGTAAATAAACGACATTGTGGCGATCCATTGTGATCTTGAAATTATCGAAAAATGGAAACAGCAACCCTAGTCGCCATCTCCATATCCGGTTTACTTGTAAGCTTTACTGGGTACGCCTTATATACCGCTTTTGGGCAACCCTCGCAAAAATTAAGAGATCCCTTCGAAGAACATGGGGACTAGTTGAAGTAATGAGCCCCCCATATGAATATTGGGGGGCTCATTACTTCCATGGAGATAATGAAAAATCATTTCATTTTTTTAGTTGGAACTTTAGGCGGTTCTCGAAAAAAGATAGCGAAGAAGATTATTCCTAAAGTTGAAACTAACAGGAATGTATAAACCAATGCTTCCATAGATTCAATCGTGGTTTACAATTATAACTTCCACACCTATTCATTTTGGGTCATTTACAAAAAAAAATTGTAAATTTAAATTTACAATTTGCTATTACTATAACTATAATATAAATTATAAATGATAGTATAATATTTACCATATACTATAATACTATATTTAATACTATAACTTATATAATTTATATAATTTAGTATTACTAGAATTATATCTATATATATATATAAATATAATAAATATATAAAATAAATATATAAAATATAAAGAAAAAAAATATATTAAAAATTTATATAAATAATAATAATAAATATAAATAAAAATAATAATTTTATTATATAAATTATAAAATAATTAATAATAAAAATAAATAATAATATAAATAATAAAGATAATAAAAAAAATAAATATAATAATATATAATAATATAGATAATAATAGATAATAATAAAAAAAAAAAAAATACTAATATATATATATATATATATATATATATAGGCAAAGGAATCTTGTATTAAACTACTTGTCTCCTTGTAGTTGGATCTCCAAGTTTTTGGAATGCTCCAAATTCCACTTGAGTATCCAAATCTGGATCAATACCGGCAAAAACATCTCTAAACAAGGTTCTGGCGCCGTGCCAAATGTGTCCGAAAAAAAAGAGCAAAGCAAATGTAGTATGCCCAAAAGTAAACCAACCCCTCGGACTGCTACGAAAAACACCATCGGATTTCAAAGTAGCCCGGTCTAATTCAAAAATTTCACCTAATTGGGCACGTCTAGCATATTTTTTCACAGTAGCAGGATCACTATAACTGACTCCATTGAGTTCTCCACCATAGAATTCAACAGTTACCCCTACTTGTTCAACACTATACTTTGATTCTGCCCTTCTAAAAGGAACATCGGCCCTCACAATTCCGTCTCCATCTACCAAAACTACCGGAAATGTTTCAAAAAAGGTAGGCATACGACGTACAAAGAGTTCGCGCCTTTCTTTATCTCTAAATATGGGGTGCCCTAACCAACCAACAGCTATTCCATCCCCGTTGTCCATTGAACCTGCTCTGAATAATCCCCCCTTCGCCGGATTATTACCAATGTAATCGTAAAAAGCTAATTTTTCGGGAATTTTGGACCAAGCTTCTGATAAGCTCAGATTTTCGGCTAGTCCGGCCCCAACTCTTCGATATATTTCTTGCTGGAAGTATCCCTGATCCCACTGATAACGAGTGGGACCAAATAATTCGATTGGGGTAGTTGCTGAACCATACCACATAGTTCCAGCAACAACGAAAGCTGCAAAAAAAACAGCAGCAATACTACTGGAAAGCACAGTTTCAATATTACCCATGCGTAATCCTTTGTATAGACGTTGAGGAGGGCGGACACTCAGATGGAATAGACCCGCTAATATGCCCAATGTACCTGCTGCAATATGATGAGAAGCTATTCCCCCCGGAACAAAAGGATCAAAACCTTCCGCACCCCACGCTGGATTTACAGATTGTACTTTTCCAGTTAGTCCATAAGGATCAGACACCCATATTCCAGGACCATATAAGCCTGTTACATGAAATGCGCCAAAGCCAAAGCAAGCCACTCCTGAGAGAAATAAATGAATTCCAAAAATCTTGGGCAAATCTAAAGAGGGTTTTCCCGTACGTTCATCCGAGAATATCTCTAGGTCCCAATACACCCAATGCCAAATAGCTGCCAAGAAGCACAAGCCAGAAAACACAATATGTGCCCCTGCCACGCCTTCATAACTCCAAATGCCCGGATTCGTTATAGTTCCTCCTGAGATACTCCAACCCCCCCACGAATTGGTTATTCCTAAACGAGTCATGAAGGGTATAACGAACATGCCTTGTCTCCACATTGGATCAAGAACAGGGTCAGAGGGATCAAAAACTGCTAATTCATATAGAGACATCGAACCGGCCCAACCAGAAACTAGAGCTGTATGCATTATATGGACAGAAAGCAATCGACCGGGATCATTCAATACGACAGTATGAACACGATACCAAGGCAAACCCATGTAAATACCCCTTTCTAAAAAATAAACAGACATTATGTAACTTTATCGCATTGGAAAAGACTAGACCGTGTACTTCACCCGTTCGGTAGAGAAGGGATTAATATTTATTTGTATTCCCTTCTTTTATCTTCAAGGAAATAAGAATATAAGAGAACAATTCTGTTTATATTTAATAATAACAAAGAGAAACAGATCTTATTCTATACCCGATAAGTACTAATACGCAATGGGAGTATTTTGTTTGGGGGAAAGAATACATAGATACTTGTTTATCTTTATCATTTGAAATCATTCGAACAATTGTCCGATCCGATCGATCCGTTAGTTCCAATTTTTCTTTATTCATTCTGTCTTCCTCTATGAGACTTCCAGTCTATATATAAAGTCTATATCTATATTACTATATCTATATTATAATATTATAATCATTATAATCTATATACATAATATTATAATCATTATAATCTATATACACTAGAGTATATCCACTATACTATGATATATAAATATATATTATATATATATAATATATATATATATATAAGTATAATTCTATACCATATATATACTATATATTCTATATATTAGAATATCTATATAATATATAAATATAGTATTCTGTCATGTATCATAGTACATAGTATATATAATACATATATATATATAATTAAAATAAAGATATATAAATATTAAATAAAATATAATATCTAATATAAACTAATATCTAATATAAATATGAATTATAAATATAAATAAATATAATATATTTAAATATATATATATTTAAATATAAATATATAAATAAATATAATATAAATAATATTAATATAAATAATAAATATAATAATATAATTTTAATATAAATTATATGTAATGTAATTATTAATTTTAATAATTAATAAATTTTTATTAATTTAATAAATAAAGAGAAAAAATGATGAAGACAATAAAGCCATTGTTTTGTTACGTTTCCATATTAAAGTAAAGTATAGTACTTCATTTTTTCTTTATTTTAATGCCCATTGGTGTTCCAAAAGTGCCTTTTCGGAGTCCTGGAGAGGAAGATGCTGTTTGGGTTGACGTATAGTGCGACTTGTTAGACATATTGGTCATATGGGATTTCTCCGTTACCTCCCCCGATCGAGTATTCTCTGTTTCGCCCAATCCAATAGATATATATTCAATTCAATATTGTATTGATTGAACCATCAAAAATTCGGAGCGTGAAGCACAATTAGATCAATTCCTATTGGGGATCAATATTATCAATTATTCTAATTGATGGTTTACTTGGACTGATAAAATTAAAGTATACAGGCTCCGCTCATAGAATACCAAATTGGGAATGGTAAGAGTAAAGTACTAGAATGGGAGTGTAAGTGTAGTAATATAAATATTGATGTAAGTGTAGTAAGATTAAATTTAAATATAATATAATAATATAAATATAAATTTAAATATAAATATAATATAATAATATAAATATAATAAAATATAATATAATTATTTAATTTAATTATTAATTATTATATATAAAATATAATATAATTATTTAAATTATTAATTATTATATATATTATTTATAATTATATATATATAATACTATAAATAAATATATATATATATATAATACTATACGGTCTATACATACTATACGATCTATACGATACGATTACACGATATAATTACCGCTTGTATCATAGGCTATTCTTAGCCTTACTATAGAGATAATCTCAAAAGGTAGAATCTCAAACTGTCTACCAAGTACTATGATGAATACATGGAATCGTTTGGGGAAAGGCATGAAACGAATTGAAAAAAAAAAAAAAATAAGCAGTACTGAAATCATTTGCCCTATATGCGCAAATATAATTCGGGCAAATCTTATCCCGGAGTAGAACAAGAACCTAAAATAATTGAAAGGACCCATTCAGGAACAAGAAAATTACATCGTGATTTGAATTTCGATGAAACAATACATCAATGAGAAGTTAGTTCAATAAGTTACGAAAATTCTTTTTTTTTTTTTTTTTACTTTTTATACATTATAGAATATAGGGAACGGGAAGGAGGCCAAAACTCATGTTAAAAAAAAAAAAAAAGAAATAGGACTGGAATCGACACATTGATTTTTTTATCTTTTGAACCGTATGCATCCAAAGGTGCACGTACGGTTCCACAGGAATACAATTTTGCCCTAATCAACCGACTTCATCGAGAAAGACTACTTTTTTTAGGCCAAGAGGTTGATAGCGAGATCTCGAATCAACTTGTTGGTCTCATGGTATATCTCAGCATAGAAGATGCTACTAGGGATCTTTATTTGTTTATAAACTCTCCAGGCGGATGGGTAATACCAGGAATAGCTATTTATGACACTATGCAACTTGTGTTACCCGATGTATATACAATATGCATGGGATTAGCAGCTTCAATGGGATCTTTCATTTTGGTCGGAGGAGAGATTACCAAACGTCTAGCATTCCCTCACGCTTGGCGCCAATGAGTTTTTTTAGAAAAAAAAAAAGAAGACTATGCCTTCGCCCTATCGAATATGAATCAAATAAATAAAAAAAAAAAAAAAAAAGAATAAGTAATAATAGCATGGCACTTCGAGTTCGATATGAGCAAACCATTATTGTTTTTTCCTAACATGATATTTTGTATTGAGATAATAGTATGAAAAAGAAGGGTTATTACCAATTTGATCTTGATCCTATGTGTCAAGAGTTAATTTCAGCGTCACAAACCATTTTTCTTCCACACCAGAAGTCTCTTTCTTATCTTTATGTTATCAGAGAAAGAGTAAAAAAAAAAATGGAAATTTTTTTTATCCTTCTTGGATCGTATCAAAAAGAAACTTTGGGATTGCTAAATCACAGACAAGATAAATAGATATATTATATATATAAATATAAAATAAAGTAAAATAAAGCAACAGAACCATCATAGTATTTTTTTTTTTTTTTTACTACTATGAAAGGAAGGGTGGTAAATGGATCATCTAAACATTTGGATCGTATGAGTTATATTTCTTCTTTTTGATATAAGAAATTCTATTGAAAAAGGAAAGGAATAAAAAAGAAATTCCATTGCAGAGCCGTATGCAATGTACAAAAGATGCCCGTACGGTTGTTTAATTTCTTCTTGTTATTTTGATTCCCCCTTACTTTAATCAAATCGTGCGAGATACGCATAGAAGAACCGTTCATGATGTTATATCAATATCATCAGGGTTATGATTCACCAACCTGCTAGTTCTTTTTTTGAGGCACAAGCAGGGGAATTTTGCCTAGAAGCAGAGGAACTGTTGAAGCTTCGCGAAACCCTCACAAAAGTTTATGTACAAAGAACGGGCAACCCTTTATGGGTTATATCCGAAGACATGGAAAGGGATGTTTTTATGTCAGCAACAGAAGCCCAAGCTCATGGCATCGTTGATCTTGTAGCGGTCGAAAATGAGAATACTGGGGATTTTATATAAATATAGAATTCCATTTAAAAATTATAATTTTCCGTGATTTTGATAGTGAATAGAAATCTTTCATAATCATCAACCATCAGGTTAAGATCGATCTAAGCCAACCCACTCTATTCTATCTAGAATGAGATTATATAGACACAACATGCCAACCATTAAACAACTTATTAGAAACGCAAGACAGCCAATAAGAAATGTCACGAAATCCCCCGCTCTTCGAGGATGTCCTCAGCGTCGAGGAACATGTACTAGGGTGTATGTGCGACTCGTTCAGTTCAGATCATGAGTTTTAAGTTTTAAGAAATGAAAAAAAAAATCTTTCCAGTATCAATGAACACTAACAATGAATAGGATAGATAGAGTGAAAGACCGCCATTTAATTTACTATTTAAATGACTATCTAAAAATGAGGATCTATCATTTACCTATTATGTTATGTAATGTAATTTATGGTTTCTATTGGTGCAAATCCAATCACTCCGTTTTAGATGAGAAGCAATTCTCCATTGGTAGCAAATAGTTATCCATTAAGCGGAGGAAATAGTCTTATAAGAAGCAAAAGAGTTATGCTCCTATTCTTATTCTTGAAAAAAAAAACGGACTAACAGGGTCAGCTACCTAGCCAACTTTCACTTTGACAGAATTAAATGCCGTCACTGTATGGATAGCTTTTTTGTGAAAAGGACTATTACTTTCTAATTATAATTAGAATAAGAATAATAAAAAAAAAAAAAAAAAAAAAATAATTCTAATTGAAAAAAGGATGGGGTAGAGCCAAAGAGTGTGAACTATACAAGTTTACAATAAAATTCGATGAAATGAAAGAAGAGGCTCCGGTGTATAGAGAGGGCCTCACCGTTTCAAAAGTTGCCATAGAAACGAGGAAACCCACTATTTAGCAGCAGTAGAATTTCTTATTTCCAGGCGAGATACCTGGAAGTAAAAATTGTGGTCGGGAAGGTCATAGTAGCAAAAGCCATTGGAATTTATATTTTATATATCGGAAGAATCCGTTTTGTTATTAATCGACCGGAGGAAAAGGATGACTGAAAGAAGAGAAATCCATTAGTTATTCAAGAAAGTTTCATTTGATTTAATGACCAGAGTTAAACGGGGATATACAGCTCGAAGACGTCGAAAAAAAATTTGTTTATTTGCATCAACCTTTATAGGGGCTCATTCAAGACTTACTCGAACGAGTACTCAACAAAGAATGAGAGCTTTGGTTTCCTCTCATCGAGATAGGAGCAGGAAAAAGATAGATTTTCGTCGTTTGTGGATCACTCGGATAAATGCAGTAACTCGTGAGGATAGGGTATCCTATAGCTATAGTAGATTCATACACAATCTGTACAAGAAACAATTGCTTCTGAATCGTAAAATACTTGCGCAAATAGCCCTATCAAATAAGATTTGTTTTGATATGATTTCAAATAAAATCATTAATCAATCAAATACAAATAAAGGAATAAAGAATCTTAATAGAATATAAGAATATACTATACAGGAAACAAGAATGATTGAAACAGAATTTCCCGGAGTCCATTCTCCGGGAAGATAGAAGAAAAATAAATTAAGATTTGAAATAAACGAGCATCTTTCAATAAAAAACAAATTTATTACCCATTTTTATTTTTTTATAACATTTTATAACACAAGAATCAACTCGGGATTCTAGGTTTTTCGAGCAAAACATTAATCTGAGCTTGAGTTCCTATTGGAGTTTTGAGGAGTATGTCTATTTATTTTTGGTTCTAGGACCTGTAGTTCTAGGGATCGACTCCCCTCTCTCCAATTGTTTCTCATTATTACGAAAAGGTAACGAAGATAAAATACGAGCTTGTTTTATAGCAATAGTAATTAATCGTTGTTGTTTCAAGGTCAACCTATTCATCCGTCTAGATAAGATTTTTCCTTGTTCACTAATAAATCGACTAATTAAACTCATGTTTCTATAATCGATTCGATCCCCCGATCCAATTGAGGGTAAACGCCTACGAAAAGATCGCTTGTATTTACGAAAAGGTTGTTTGTATTTATCCATGGTTTGCTTATTCCTTGTTTGTTTATTTCTTATACTTATATCTTATATATAATTATAATATAAATAAAAATAAAATAATCTAGAAAATAAAATTATACTTTTTTATTCATTTAAGATCCGACCAAAATAGGATTTGGTTTGTATTATCTGTGTGAAGATGTCAAGTTCTTACTCTTCCCGCTCCTTGGAAAAATCACACATGCATTCTGTTCCATCTATTTCTTTATTTCCCCATGAATCATATATTTTTGACAATAGCGACAAAATTTTCTCAATTCTAATCGATTGGGTGTATTGTGTCGATTCTTTTGAGTAATATATCTAGAAATGCCCGGCGATTCTTTATTGACACCCTTTCGAACACAACTGGTACATTCCAAAATCACTATAATTCTGATATCTTTACCCTTGGCCATGAACCTCCTTTTCATTTTGGATCGACTTCACTTTTGAACTCTCCTCATTTTTGTTTTTTATCCGAACAAAAAATAAAATAAAAAATCTATATTTACTAACTAGAGATGGAATTTTAAAATATTTTTATTATTATTATTAGAAGTCGAATGACTTCGAAGTACTATAATCTAAAATCTAATTACTATGAATTACTATAACAATAAAGAAAGAGAATCATATTCATTAATAGAAGTTCATTAATATAAGAATATTAAATATAATTAAATATAGTAATAATTAAGAATAATTAAGTAATACAATTTTTTCTAACTAGGAATTATTCCTTTCCTATCCTAATTCCTAATCCACATTTCTATTTCTTTTATCCCAAATTATATCGTTATATCGTATATTCACTGTATTTTGACTGAGGTTCGATACACTTTTTTTTTTTCCTATCCTAAAGAAAAAGGGATCGAAATTGAAGCCATGTTACGTAGAATGGTATCTCAAATCTTCTTCATTTCTTCACATATCAATACAAGACAAGAATTCAATTAGAATTAAAAAAAAGGGAATGACAAGGCATCTGGAAATAAACGATTAATTTCTATCAATAGACCCGCTAAAGACCCAAACCATAGAGTGGTTAGCACAGGTGCCGTGGAGAGATATGTTTTTATATCTCGCATTTTAAATCCTCCTTCTTCTTTGATATTTATTTATTTTAAATTTTTTCTTTATTATTAATGATTATTTTTTTAATCATTATATTTATTATTAATATATTTTATTTATTTTAATCATTATATTTATTATTAATATATTTTATTTATATAAATATTATATATTATTATTAATATTAAATATTAATAATATTAATTTTTATTTATTATATTTTTTATTTATTATATATTATTTTTTTATTATATATATATGTTATGTTATATATTGTTGATATGTTAATAATATATATGTTTATGTTATATTAGTTAGATATTAGTTATATTAAGTTAATTACGTTATAGTAAATCTTAATTATTATATTAAAATTATAATTTATAATTTTATATATTTTTATATTTTAATTATTTTTTTTTTTTTTTTTATCTGAA